ATAGAATATCGATTTAGAATGAACGATTCAGGAATAGAAATACTAAAACAATTCTATATAATCGTGACAGATAGAACGATCCTTCGGATTCAGCCATCCGATTCCATTATTATATTGACAATTTCAAAAAACTATTCATACTATGATCATAGTATGCTGGCGGTTGTGCAAGTATGCCCCCATCGTCTAGCGGTTCAGGACATCTCTCTTTCAAGGAGGCGGCGGGGATTCGACTTCCCCTGGGGGTAGGGTACTACGAAAGGAAAAGGAAGTTGATCGTGTATTATCGCTAAGCCTGGATTCATTTTTTCCGGGTCGATGCCCGAGTGGTTAATGGGGACGGACTGTAAATTCGTTGACAATATGTCTACGCTGGTTCAAATCCAGCTCGGCCCAATAATTTGCCGATCCACCATGAAATGATATAACCCATTTATTGTATTGTTCTTCAGAAATCCTCGATCTCAATAGAAAAAACGTAAAATTTTCAGATTCAGATATTAATATATCTTATCTTTATCGATATGGTTATTTCTTTTTTCCAACAAGTTTTGGTCTTGCTACTGATCTAGATTCATATCACGATCTGCAAGTGTAAAGTCTGAGGAACTAAAAAAAGGCCTTTTTCCTTGAAAGATTGCGTATCCTATTAATTTAATTTGGAAATAATGGGAAATTATGAAAAGATTTAGATTATTAGTAATACATGCCGCTCTTGCTAAAGAACATATCCATATCGAAAGTAGTTGAGTAAAATCATACGAATATGTTACTGTACACTTTATTTTATTCTGTTATTTCCTTGGGATTGTAGTTCAATTGGTCAGAGCACCGCCCTGTCAAGACGGAAGCTGCGGGTTCGAGCCCCGTCAGTCCCGATGGATCGAATCCAAATCCACTAAAAAAATACAGCAATTCATCCTTTCTTTTCTATAAACTATTGCTCGCCTTGTACAATCATTTGATGAAGTATCATCAAAACGCCCTGCCGTCGAAGAAATGAAAAAAAAAAGAATTCTTGTTGGAAATGAAATTATACTATTTGTATCCCCTTTCGATGAAAAATAAAGTAAAAGGTGTTTTTGATTGTATCAGGAATTTCCGTTGGAATTATAGTATAGTATGGATAAAAGATCTTCCTGTGTTATAGTATTCAATTCTTGACGATGAAGCAATTTGTCAGATATTCTTATTCATGATATTGATCCGATTCGATTACATTGAGTGTAATTCATATTCATTCCATTGAATTTACCGACAAAAGATTTATCATCTCTATGGGATTAAATCCCGAGTCATGGCGAATTAAAGAAAAATGAAATAACAAAATTATGGAAGTAAATATTCTCGCATTTATTGCTACTGCACTGTTCATTCTAGTTCCTACTGCTTTTTTACTTATAATATACGTAAAAACAATAAGTCAAAGTGATTAATTTGAACGAAAAATTCAACTTGTGACTTTGATTGAAGAGAAGAAATAAAATAAAAAAGGATTCAAATTTCTCGTTTTAACTGAAATGATCGAACTATATTCAGCAGTATTCTATGAGATACTAGATAGCATGGTAGAAATTTTTTTTTCTACCATACTATCTAGCTAGTATTGTACTGTATAAAGTTTGTTGTCTGCAAGATAGAGGTTAGTTTAATACATATCAATCGACACTATTATCTTCATATATATTGATATATAGATATAAATTCCATATATACTGTCATAGTGTTATGTCCCAATTCTATTTCTTTGCTCCATCTATTTCTATTTGATTTCTGTTAATTCCAATCAATCTGAAATAATTCCAAAGACAGCTTTTACTCTTTCGATTCTATTTCCTAGATTTTTTTTTTAGAAACATACCCCCTTTTATTCCTTCATTTATTTGAATCTTTCTTTCAATGGATATCGGAATTCATATTAAAAAAAAAAATCAAGTAATCTTATAATCTTATTGTTAGCATTCCCACAAAGAAGTAATTGATTGAGCTGTTGACAGAGGTTCCAGGGATTCCTGGGAACTTCTTCGGAGTTGGAGAACAGAATGATCTAAAAAAAAAATGATACAGTTTAATTCCTAAACTGAATCAGTAGTACTTCTAGAGTCCACTCCTTCCCCATACTACGAGTGAAAGGGAAAATGTAAAGACTACCATTAAAGCAGCCCAAGCGAGACTTACTATATCCATGTGAGTTTTGTCCTCGACCTCTTTGAAAGAATTATTCCATTATGGTTCACTAATAATAGTATAATTTCTATCGCATAGTCAAAAGGGGATTATGATCCAACACCATTGATGAAACAATCCAAAAAATCCAATTATAACAGTTGTTATAATTATAAGATTTATAGTATAATTGGAAAACATTAAGCACAAGCAAAAAAATACGCAGAGACAGCCTTTGAAGTAGCAGAAGTAACAAAAGAATGGTAATAATAAGACCTATTCTTTCTTTTGTCGTCTTTAATTTAAGTCAAAAAAATATATATATAGAATCAAG